ACCACTCAGCCATCTCTCCTACATAATGATTATGACCCCAAAACCGAAAATAGAGTGAATAATGAATCATTCATATTAGATTATTGGGTAGGTACAACCAATCAATTCTAACTAGAATCTAACTAGAAAGCGATCAAAATAGAAAATTTTTCATCATAATAAAAGCAGGATCTTTCCTTCTAGGCTGGGGGGATAAAGAGAAAATTGTTTTCTTACAAAAACGAAAAAAAAAATTCTATTTCTATTCATGTTTGCAAAAACAATGTTTTCTTCTTTTTCTGATTATCTATTTATACTATACCGACCGGATTAAATCAAGAAATTAGAAATTATAATGAATTGACTGAGCGAGGGGTCTATATTTTATGGTTCATGGATATCTTTAGATCATGATTCTATCTATTTAGACTATGATTCCATATCAGAAGAATTCTCAAATTGCTTTATAGGCCAGTTTTAGAGTTATCAAAAAAACCCTTATCCTATCTATCTATTCTATTAAAAATAGAAATAGATAAAGAATTTTTTTATAGTTGATTGTATAGTGTATACACGTAAATATACAACACAAAAAAATGGGCGGTTATTCTATTTTCATCATACAATGATTCTTTTTCTTCTTTGTATCATAATTCAACCAACTGAGGTTATTCTAAGCTGTAACTTCAATCAAATAAGAATAGTTTCTTTCATTGGTAGACTATTCCAGTAAAGTAAGATGGAATCGAATCCGGTTCCCATATTGATTTCTTAGTTCTTATCAATTCTTTTTTTGAATATTGAATTTTTTAAGATCGAATAGACTGACCATTTTTTTCTTTTTTTCATGAGAATGAATATGTTTTTATGTTATTTCGTACTGTAGAATTCTTTTCCTTGGGGGATCATTTTCCCGCGAGAAGTAATGAGAACAATGATAGAATGGATTGCTACCTATGTCTAGATCGCGGATAAATGGAAATTTTATTGATAAAACCTTTTCAATTGTAGCCAATATCTTATTACGAATAATTCCGACAACTTCAGGAGAAAAAGAGGCATTTACCTATTACAGAGATGGTGCGATTTGATTTTTTTTATTACTCTCAGTCTTACGAGAAAAGAAATACACACGATTCGTGATCGGTAAAAAAAGAAAATAAAAAAATCTACGCTTGTTGAAGGTAAAGTTTGGAAATAGAACAATTCCTTCTGTCGTGTATCCTCGATTAATGCAGCCTCAGATGCTATGTTTCAATTCTCGATTCTAGTATTGAGCGAAAGGTTATACCTATGGTTCGGTATTACAGGTCAATCCTAGTCCACTAATACCAATAGGCAGCAGAGGGGAAGAAGCACTACACCTAGGAATCAACAACACTAAAACTTTGTTATAAATTATCCCTTTCTTTAGCAGGCTTGGGACTAAAAGAATGGTTGGGACAACAAACATCCATCTCGTTTGTATTTTGGATACCCGTATAACCATCGAAGGCTGTTGAAGTGACTTATTTCTGGAATTTGGGAAGCGTTGAGAACAAAGAAATTGTTGGAGTTATCATTTCTCTCTAGTACCAATACGTTTGATGTTAAGAAAAGATCTCTTGCAGGAAGGTTGGCTAGAGATTTCTTGTAAAAACACTAGCCCTACTCAGTTCATAATGAGAAGTTTTTCATCTTCTTTATTTTATCATTTTATCATTATGCACATAAGGGAGGAGCCGTATGAGATGAAAATCTCATGTACGGTTCTGTAACGGAGATTCTTTGAATTGAATGACGACCGTAACGGATGTCAGCCCAATCCGAAGGAAATTATGCGGAAGCTTTACAGAATTATTATGAAGCTATGCGACTAGAAATTGATCCCTATGACCGAAGTTATATACTCTATAACATAGGACTTATCCACACAAGTAACGGAGAACACACAAAAGCTTTGGAATATTATTTTCGAGCGCTCGAACGAAACCCATTCTTACCACAAGCTTTTAATAATATGGCCGTGATCTGTCATTACGTGCGACTATCTCCACTATAGAAAGAAAAAAGTAAAGAAAGATCAAATTCACTAGTAAATACTATAAAAAAGGGCTTTCTACATAAGCATCGTCTAAAACAACGATTTTTATTAGCTGTAGAAAAGAAAGAAACTTCATAGAAGTTGAAATATGAAGAAATAGATATGCCTAGCTATTTTAGTCTATGGGTAAAGTATCTAATTGATAGAGTAAGCACCGTAAAGATCAATTAGCGAGGTTTTGGCCGATACAATAAGAACTGCTTACTTATGTCATGATGTGAGACAAACGTTAGTAATCAACTTATGTAATAGAGTTGATCCACTAAGGTATTGAGCAGCGGTGTAGGATCAGATCCCAAAGATAGTAAGTCTTTCCTTTCGAAAGTCTTTTTCAAAAATTCTATATAATCTAAATTTCTATATGATATGAAACTGAGATAGTTACCTTTCAGAAAATTCTAATGATAGGCGAAATGTCTATGTTTTATTCTTCTGAAG